ATATTCTTATTAGCGATTTTGTAACAAAAAAAAAATCAAACAGATGGAGAAAAGCCAGCTATCGGAATCGAACCGATGACCATCGCATTACAAATGCGATGCTCTAACCTCTGAGCTAAGCGGGCTCGCATAACATAAATTGTACACGCATAGGAATTTAGTAAACTACTGGGATCTTAGCTATTAACTGTTCATAATTCATATGACTGGAGAGAAGAATATAGAATAGAAGTTCAAAGAAATATTGGATATTTGAATATTATAAAACATAGCAATTAACATAACAATTAATATAGCGCTATATAATTTCGATTTTTTTATCAACTATATGTTTATCAATAATCAATATCTTGATTAGATAGTAAGATTTTTTTTGAATTCAAAAATGACTTTGTAATTATTTTTGAATATTATAATATTAATGTTTATAATATTCAAAATATTATAATTATTATAATAAAGAATTAATATTATAAAAATATTATACTAAAAAATTTCCTTTTTAGTTCTTTTTTTTATGTTATTTATGTTATTGTTATAGAAGGTCTGCCCTAAGAAAAGGGGAAGAAAAAAATGAAAAAGAAAAGTGCAATCTATATAAACGCAATCCAATCCAGATCATAATGAAACATTCCGGTGTTTTCATTCGGAAAGGTGAAAGCTAAGACGAAAAAAAAGAATCGACCGTTCAAGTATTCAAAATTACACGCTAAAAATGATAGAAATAGGGGCATAGCATGTTAGCTTATACATATACCACATATATATTTATGTATAATATTATTATGTATAATAAATATACATAATATTTATGTGGTATATGTGGTATATATCCATATATATTGTATATTGAATTTAATTTCGAATACAGAACTGATAGAATCTTTTATGATTGGACCAAATATGAGTATCCGATAGAGATGAAAGAAGATAGACAATAAATCCAAATTCGGAGAAAACGCCTTTCAATATGGAACTGCTATCTAATGAATTCAACGGTTCCGGCCTACTATAAATAAACGAATAAAGAAGAGTGGCATCAAGACCCTAATAAAAAAAGGGGGGGATATGGCGAAATTGGTAGACGCTACGGACTTAATTGGATTGAGCCTTGGTATGGAAACCTACCAAGTGATAACTTTCAAATTCAGAGAAACCCTGGAATTATAAATGGGCAATCCTGAGCCAAATCCTGTTTTCTGAAAACAAACAAGGATTCAGAAAGTGATAATAAAAAAGGATAGGTGCAGAGACTCAATGGAAGCTGTTCTAACAAATGGAGTTGGCTGCGATGCGTTAGTAAAGGAATCCTTCCATCGAAACTCCAGAAAGGATGAAGAATAAACCTATATATACGTATACGTACTGAAATACTATCTCCAAGCCAAATGATTAATGACGACCCGAATCTTTTTTTTTATATTTATATGTTTATATGAAAAATGAAAGAATTGCTGTGAATCGATTCCAAGTAAAAAAAAATGGAATATTCATTGATCAAATCATTTACTCCATCGTAATCTGATAGATCTTTTGAAAAATTGATTAATCGGACGAGAATAAAGATAGAGTCCCATTCTACATGTCAATATCGACAACAATGAAATTTATAGTAAGAGGAAAATCCGTCGACTTTAGAAATCGTGAGGGTTCAAGTCCCTCTATCCCCAAAAAGGCCCATTTGATTCCCTAATTTTTATCCTATACTCTCATTTCGTTAGCGGTTCAAAATTCGTTATGTTTCTCATTCATTAATTTTTTTCTTTTCACAAGCCTTGTGATATATATGATACACGTACAAATGAACATCATTGAGCAAGTAACCCCGATTGTAAATTGCAATGATCATATCATCGCTCGTACTGTACTGAAACTTACAAAGTCTTCTTTTTTTTTTGAAGATCTAAGAAATTCCACCAAGGCCTGGATAAGACTTTGTACTCCCCTTTTCGTCTTTTTAATTGACATAGACCCAAGTCATCTATTAAAATGAGGATGATGCGTCGTGAATGGTCGGGATAGCTCAGCTGGTAGAGCAGAGGACTGAAAATCCTCGTGTCACCAGTTCAAATCTGGTTCCTGGCACATGGATTATTTGTATTGTATGAGTATCAATTCTACAAATTGGTCGACATACATATTCATTAATTAATAGTATAGATCATGATACATGTTTATCCATCTAAGTGGCTGGAGAGATACCCCTGCTATTTAAGAAATATAGAATATTTATAGATGAGTAAAGCGTATCTAAAGAAAGAAATAGATTTTGTTTCCTCGTCTTTTTATTTATTTGTTCATACTGTGTCTCCTCTCGTTCACAAAGAATGGTACTACTTCTTCTATATTACAAGGGGAGTTGAGGGGTACGAATAGCCAAGATTCATTTCAGATATAATACAAATAGAATCTGATCCCCTTGCATTCATTTCTTTCTATTTTCTTTTCATATTCTATTTCCTCATTTCCCCCTATGTTGTTACTTTCTGGAACTCATCTA